AAAATCGGTTTCTACAAATCCTTCTTGGATGAAACCACACCGAAAAATGCCATTGCCAAAAAATGACAAGGTAAAATTTCCATTTATTCATGAAAAGGGATGTCCCCTTTGACGCCAGAATTGATTTTCTTTGATACCTAATATACTGCATGGGGGGTTCCTCGAGCAACCATAGGTTCGCCCGAAAATGCTTAACAAAGGCGTTCACAAGACGTTCTGTTTTTATATAGAAAAAGATTCGCTCAAGAAGAACTCGAGAAGATGTCGATCGTAAATAAAAAGATTGGTTACGTAGAAAGACGAAAACCGATTCATATTCACATACATGAGAATTATATAAGAAAAAAAAGAATCTTTTATTTCTTTTTGACAAAGAGGAGCTTACTTTCTTTGGAGTAATAAGACTATTCCAATTACAATAGTCATTGAGAAAGACTCGTAATAAATGCAAAGAAGAAACATCTTTTACCGAACAGCGAATAGTTTGAATCAAGATTTCCGCATGGACAGAGCGAGGTATTAGTATATCTAATACAAAATTTAAATGTGAAAAATTGTCCTCTAAAAAGGGAAATACTGAATGAATTGATCGTAAATTCTGAGATTTTACTATCTTGCTCTTTTTCCTTTCTAGACAAAATATTAATTGTAGAGAAAATAGAATTTCGACAATAAAAGCAAACCCCTCTGATCTAATTTGAGAATACAAATTCTTGTTGCGTGCCCAAAATAAATTTTGGTTAGAATCATTAGAAGAAGTAAAAAAAGGATTCTGTTGAGACATTCGAATAATTAACCGTTTTACAACGCGTAAACTAGATTTATTGTCATAACCTGGATTTTCCAACAAAATTGATCTACTCACAGCACGATTATGAGCAAACACATAAATATACTCCTGAAAGATAAGTGGATATAGGAAGTCGTGTTGTTGAGATCTCGTTAGTTGTAAATATCTTTGGATTTTATCCATTTTAATTTTGATTTGAATTAAAGGTAGAAGATTCGGGGGTTATCAAATGATACATAGTGCGATACAGTTAAAACAACGTATTCTAGTAAAACTAGATACCTCGGAAACAAGTAAACTTATTAACAGATTCTCTCTCCTCTCTTTTCCCTTTTATTTTATTGAATCCGTCCGTGTTAATATTATAGGATAACAAGATGGTTAGAAATCTTTTATTTTTGAGACCCAATCGCTCTTTTGATTTCGGAAAAAACTTCTTTTATCAATATACTGCTTCTTTTACATACACATTTTCATTCCATAATAGAGAATGTCAATAGTTAGGATTCATTAAAAAATACAATCTATTCAATCCCGCATCGAGTACTAATTTTTTTTAACGTCTAATTAGATTGGGAAATGGTTCAAATTAAGAACAGAAGCCGGTTGCTTTTTCTTTTTAAAAATGAATTGAAGCCGCAAAGCCCCTATCCATTTATTCATTCGACCCAACTTTTTTGTTCCGTTCCAAGAATTCGAAAAGTATTTTGTACTAATCCGATAAAAATGAAATATCCTCAGAACTTTCCATTGATACGACATGCTATTTTTTCCAGTTATTCCCTTTCAGGGTCAGTCGCGGTCTTCCAAAGTTTACCAATGGTATGGACGAATTCGTCACTTCATCCAAATATGTAAAAGATCCTAGCCGCACTTAAAAGCCGAGTACTCTACCATTGAGTTAGCAACCCCGATAAAATATCAATTAAACAAAACTTCAACTCAACAAGGACATGGATATAATCAGACCCAAAATAAATTCCATTGAATTTAAACAAAGAGAAGGGCTATTTTATGAGCTAATCAAACCGTCGAGCTAACAAATCGAAAAAAAAAGATTTTCTAATGGATGCGAAAGAAAAAAATGAATTGATAAAATGAAAATACAAGAAATTCTCAGATAAAAAAAACAGACAGAATTGGCAAAATAGATAAAGCATCTCCTGGCCTTTTTCAATAAAAAACACCTTAATTGTATTAAAAAAAGCACCATTTTCATAAGATCATAAGATAAAGTAAAAAACTACGGGACATAAATAAAAAGACCCCTTTCACTTATCACGATAAATTATATTTGTTCAATACACTCTTGTCAATATAAATGTTGAGAAAAGAATACAGTAGAAAAAGAAAAGGGGGGACAAGTTAAAGATAAATTAGACAAAGTTATATACAAGTCGTTACCCCCCTTGGTATTTCTTTAATTGAATTTCATTTGATTAGACGAAAATTCCTTAAAAACTTCTGCCTTCTTTAAAAGATTCTGAACAGTTCCTGTCGGTTGAGCCCCTTTTTCGAGGAAAGATAAAATAACAGGAACATTTAAATAAGTTTGATTCTTCATTGGATCATAAAAGCCCACCTTTCGAAGATCTTTTCCTTCTCTTCGTGATCGAACATCAATTGCAACGATTCGATAGACGGCTCATTGGGATAGATATAGATGAACTATACCCTCCCTGGAACCGTATAGGAAGTTTTCTCCTCGTACGGCTCGAAAAAAAGATTTAATTCAAAGTTTTGTCTATATAGCTAATTCTAATAAATTAAATGACAAACCGGCTTATAAAATAAATTATACTATGATTCCTGTCTTTTTTCTTCCTGAAGGATGAAAAAGAAAACGCTCGTACTCATAACTCAAGTCGGATAACTCTCAAATAGCTTAAAGGAAAATCTTTAATCAATTTCATTTATCATTTATTGAGTAGTCTTTATTCCCTTTCGTTTAGCCCGGTTAAACTCTTTCAAATTTTGTTTGGATTCTTTAATTGGATTCAGTTATTGAGACTATTGAGAAAATTAAAAATTCTCTTTTTTAATTATTTATAAAGGGTATTTCCTTGTTTTTAAACCCTTATATTCCTATTTTTAATCGTTGGGTTTAGACATTACTTCGGTGCTTCTTAATCCTTTCAAGTGGTAGCAACATACCCACCCTTTTTGATTTCTTTCTACCAAAGAATCCCTTGGATGGTTGATTCTAGCATGATACACGTTGAATCAAAAAATTGTGATCAATTTCAAACAAGTTTTGCTTTTGAATTGGAAACTTGCTTGAATTGAATCCTTTCGATTTTCCATATATTTACGAAGTTATTCCGCTTGGTTGGCATTAACCCTAGATCCCTGCCCCTGAGAAATGAATTAATACTTTCTGTTCGAGCTCCATCATGGACTATTTACAACCCGACAAAAAACGAAGGGTTCAAGTGTAACAGAACAAACAATGTCGAACCAAGAGCACCTCATTCCTAGAGAAATGAAAATGGTGGATGTAAAAATCCACGATGGGTTGTGTCCTTCAAGTCGCACGTTGCTTTCTACCACATCGTTTCAAACGAAGTTTTACCATAACATTCCTCTAATTTGGAACCAGCATGGAATTGATTCAATTATGAAATCATGAATAGTCATCGGTGCTGTCCATAGACATCGCAATCTACACGTTTTCTTCTATATACGATATATGATATGAGGTTTTTCTGAAAAATCTTAGCAAGACAACATATTTAATATACTATATAGACTAATAAATAGAATATATAGAGAATAGAAAGAAAAAAGAAATCTATATATCTATGTAAATGCTATAATATTTACTATAAGATATAAAAGGTCTAAATCTATATCTAGATAGATGTAAATATCTAAATCGAAATTATATAATATAAAAATGAATAAGTTTTTTGAATTTGAATCTGCATTTGAAAATGCCTTATCATAGGATAAATCATAGGATAAATTAAAGGATTTCATCCTTTAGTCAAAGATTCTATGTCCAAAGAATGATTCAAAATAAAAAAATAGGTAAAGTTTCTTGTATCTATCAGATAAACCGAACAGTTGTCACTGTTTGTTATAGATATTTTAGAAATACCATTTTAAAATTTTTTTAAAATCTATAGAATTTGGTTTGGAAATTGATCATTTGTTAATGAAATTCGAACAGACACAGATGTTTAAATTAATAATCAATATAGATTAACTCCTAATCTACCCCTCTACTTATTTTTTACATTCTGATATGGGTTCTATGAGAATAATGGAGTCTAAAAAGAGGATCCGCGCTGGGACGGAAGGATTCGAACCTCCGAATATCGAGACCAAAACCCGCTGCCTTACCACTTGGCCACGCCCCATTTCTATTTCTAAGCGACATTAAAAAACAATAATATTGTTATTGGTTGTTTGTCAACTCCAGCCCAAATAAATATCTAGATATATTCTATATCTATAGAATAATAGAATAGACCAGTACTAGGATTTTGATACATAGAGATACAGAATTCAATTTAATTTATTGATCATTACATAGAATTCAATTAAGATATTGTATGAAAATATGGTTTCTTCTATTCTCCTTTGAGAATTGGAGAATTTTTGGTTGGGTGAATTCAAGGAAGGATTTTTTGTTTACCTTACTTGCTCTTATATTCTTTATTCCTTATATCAAAAACGCAACCAAAATGCAATTATCTCCAAGAACAAAATGTCTGTTATGCTTAATATCATTAGTTTGATCTGTATTTGTATTAATTCGCCCCTTTATTCGAGTAGTTTTTTCTTCGGCAAGTTGCCCGAAGCCTATGCTTTTTTGAACCCAATCGTTGATGTTATGCCGGTCATACCTCTGTTTTTTTTTCTCTTAGCTTTTGTTTGGCAGGCTGCTGTAAGTTTTCGATAAGATCCTAAATAATAATACACTAGAAAATAGAAAATGCATGATTTCCTCGAGAAATTTATTAACAATTGATAAAATCAGATAAGTTTTAGAGTATGAACCCTCGATTCATACATTGAAAGTCCTGTATAGTCGCCATAAATTAGGCTTACCCCCATTTCCTCGTTTTTGAGCCGTTTTCCCCATCCAGTCAAAGACCCTAACCCTATTAGGATCTCCCACAATATCTAAATTTGGATAGAAACACAAAAATTTTAATGAAAAAAAAATGAATTTGTGACAATACATTTACAGAAAAACCTCATT